AATTGTTTTTTCTTTAGAACCAAAAAAATTTGTGCCAAAATAACGGATACAAAAAAGAACAAGAGACCTTGGACACGTAAAGGATCTTGAAGCACTATTTCTGCATCCCCCTGACCAAATCCACCCACATTAGGATTACTCGTTAATGGTTGATCAAGTTTGATGGATTCACCTTCTGAAACAAGAAGTTCTGGTCCTGGAGGTATAATATCAATTACTTCACGTCCATCCGATGTATCTAATATAATTATTTCGTATCCTCCCTTTTCTTTTCGTATGATTTTTTTTACTATACCAGCTGCTGTAGCATTATAAACATTATTATTACTCTTGCTACCGTCGAGATAAATCTGACCCCTTCCCCTGTTCCCGCCTACGTATATAGGATATTTTAAGAAGTGAATATCTCTCTTAGTAGCGGGATCTGGGGAAAGAATAGGAAAGGTGATTTCATTATATTTCTGACCAGGAACAGGGCCTATCACAAGAATATTTTTTTTTGTGGGGCGATAGTTTTGAAAAGACAGATTACCCATTTTTTCTTTAATCTCAGGTGAAATACGATCAGGGGGGGCCAATTCAAAACCTTCCGGTAAAATAAGAACAGCCCCCACATTCAAAGCCCCCTTTTTACCATTAGCAAGAACTTGTTTCACTTGTATATCATAAGGAATTCGAACAACTGCTTCAAATACAGTATCCGGAAGTACCGCTTGTGGAACCTCAATATCCACAGGCTTATTAGCTAAATGGCAATTGGCACATACAATACGGCCGGTTGCTTCTCGCGGATTTTCATAACCCTGCTGTGCAAAAATGGGATATGCATTTGAAATGGGTGCTCGAGTTATTATATATAGCATGAGCGATATGGAAATGGATCGAGTAATCTCTTCCTTTATCCAAGAAAAAGCATTTCTAAGTTGCATGGTCTAATCATTGATCCTGAAAATTTCTACAATAAGATTAGGTAGGTCACTGGTATAATTTCCTATCCATGATTCTGTTATTTACTAAAATAATTTTCCCGGGATATAGAAGGAACCCCTTGTGTGTGGGGAGAGGGGGGGATAAAGGAAAAAGTTTAATGTTTAGCTTTTATACAAAAAAACGAATTTGATAATTGGATCAGTGTATTGTTTTATCAGTCATTCATTGAATGATAAATCACTACAAGTGACGGAGATATACGATTTAAATAACGGAAAATCCAAAATTTTAAAATTGTATCTAAAATGACGGGAAAAGTGGAAACAAGACCGGATATAATCTGTTCATTCTGAGCAAATCCAAAATCTTTATAAACAGAACCAATCATTAGTTCCCAACCATGAGTCGAATGGAATCCTATACATAAATCAGTTAATAGAAGAATAGAAAAAGCTTTTATCGTGTCACTTAAGTTATATAGAAATTCTTGAACCCAAGAATTAAGAATAAAAAGATCTTGATTACCTAGAATAGAATAACCACCTAGAATAAAGAAACAGATTATATTTGTTGAGAAGTGTAAAATCGTATGGATACGATCTTCATTGTGCGTTTTGATTAATTGGATGGTTTCTTTGTAGATTCCAGTACGAAGGTTTTGTAGACGTGTTTCCGGGTATTCCTTTAGCATTTCATCTAAGAAGAACAGCTCCTTAAATTCTATGAATTTTTTTAAAATACTCTTTTCTTGAATATCATTCAAGAAAATTTCAGATTGCCTAGTATTCCACCAATTAGTAAACCAAGATTCCAGACTTTTCTTAAATGTGAAAGAGATGCACCAGGGTAAAAAAACTATAGATATAAGATATAGAAGGGGAATGAATGTTTTCTTTTTTGCCATTTTTCGTCTTTAATAAACTCAGCTTCACCTCATTCGTCAACTCTTTATAATAATAATCTTTCTATCAAGTATAAGTTTTATTACAAGTCATAGAGTCTACATATATATAATCTATTCACGCGTTTTTTACTTGCAATTCGGGCGTTATTATTGTTGAATTTAGTCAAAAAGAATAAAAAATCGAATAAGAAATCGAAAGAATCCATTGTTAATTCGAATGAAAAAAAAAAAGATATTGTTTTATTTAAAAGATATCAATTGCTAAGATTCGAAGCAATTATTCCTTTTGATGAATACAGGAAATAGTACTTCAGATAATGAATATTATAATCGGGTTTGGAAACCAAAGAACGTCCCATCTATTAAAATTGTTGAAATATTTCGAAAAAAAAAATGATTTTCCCTAAAAAACCATTTCTTTTTCAGTTCATTTTTTTTTTCGAAATATTTCAATTGGTACACCCAAGAATATGGCTAATTCTCCAGCTTTTTGTACAATTTCTGGTGAAGTCAAATTATCTTCAATACGAGGCAAGGGAATGAACCCCTGTTCTATGGTTTCCAGATAAACGATACTATGATAAGTAAGGGTACGAGTAAAAATACCCCTCCTGTTATTATTCTGATGGACTGAATCTCTTTCATAGGTACTCGTAGAATAATACGACGATTTTTTTGAGCAACTCCCCAACGAAAAAAACATACTATTTTATCTTTTTTATCGAAGAGATCATAACCACTACCCCCATCCCAAAAAATTGTGCACTACAAATAAAAACTAATAAAGATACCCTCGATTCCATAGAAAGCCCCTTATGGAATAAATGGAAAATAAATATAGTCCCGAATAAATGGAAAGTCACTAATTTCTTCAGACAAAAATCGAAAATCCATACCAAGATAACTGGAAATTGCAACCAATAACAAACCTAATGAACCTAAAAAAACGATAAAAGCCCAGAAGAAATTGCTTATTTTTCGAGACTCTGTTATAGGGTCTACACGTATATGTTCTAATCGCAAATATTCATACTATATTAAATCCAAAATTTCTATTTTATTCCAAGAAGAAAATAAAAACCCCAGCATATAATTTTTACTTTATTTTTCTTTGTTTATGAAGTAACTTTCATCAACTAGCACTATTTTATTTTAATGTCAACCTTTAGGAGTAAGTCATCGAATTGCTTCCAGATTAAAAAAAAAATGAGATTTGTTACTACTGCCCGTATCTAAAAAATCTTGTTTTTTTGAACATGAAGAAATAAAGAAGCCATTGCAATTGCCGGAAATACTAGGCCCACTAAAGGCACAAAAATGGAAGGAAAGTTTATCATAAAATGGGTACCCCTTTTTACTATTTGTACCTGTTATATATATATTATTGTTATATTAATATTTGAATTATTCGTATTTATTTATATTGTTAAAACAAAGTCTATAATTACTAGAATTCATATAGACTTATATTAAGTATATATGAATTCTAGTAATTATAGCTAAGTGAACAGAAACATATATAGAATATATTTTATATAATGAATAATAGAATAAATATAATGATGAATAATATAATAAATATAATGAATAATAGAATAAATCAAGAATTTTAAAATAAACAAGAATTAAAATGAATAATAGAATCAAAATTACAAATGAAATCTAATATCTAATAATAAATAGAAAGTAATAAATAGAAAGTAGAACTCAAAAAATGGATTGATTTCGCTTTCTATTTCTAGAAGAAACAAACATATGTCTGATAATACACCCTTTTTTTATTCTTAGTATTATTTTATTATTTTTTTATTAGTTTGCTCTTGTACTTGTATGTTTTAGTTTTTTATTTTTGTCTCAAACTATCTTTTTTTATTTGAATATTTGAAGTTCAAAACTGAAAAAAAAATCGGCTCTGATTTTTTTTTATTTTTCATTTTGAGTCAAAGAAAAAAAAGCATGGAGCTGAAGTAACTCATTCAAAACCTCCTTTAAAGGATTACGAGGTACGATTGAATCAAATAAGCCCTTATGGAATAAATATTCAGCCGCTTGTGAACCTTCGGGTACTGGCTTATTCAATGTTTGTTCAATTACTCTTTTACCTGCAAAAGCAATGTAAGCATTTGGTTCGGCAATAATGATATCTCCCAACATGCCAAAACTAGCTGTCACCCCACCAGTAGTAGGAGATGTAAGGATCGATACATAAAATAATTTTTTATTTGTTTGATAATCATATAAAGCAGAAGAGATTTTAGCCATTTGCATCAAACTCAAACTTCCTTCTTGCATACGTGCTCCTCCGGAGGCACATACTAGAATAAGAGGTAAAAGTTGATTGGTAGCATATTCGACCAAACGGGTTATTTTCTCACCTACTACGGATCCCATACTACCTCCCATAAACTGAAAATCCATAATCCCAATTGCTACAGGAATACCATTTAGTTGACCTGTTCCTGTTTGAACAGCCTCAGTTAATCCTGTCTTTCTTTGATAAGAATCAATACGATTTTTATAAGGTTCCTCTTCTGAATGAAATTCAATGGGATCCAGAGAGACCATATCTTCATCCATAGGATTCCAAGTACCAGGATCAATCGAAAGTTCGATTCTATCTGAACTACTCATTTTCAAATGATATCCACAGTGTTCACAAATATTCTTTTTTGATTTCATTTTTTTTTTATAATTTAATCCATAACAATTTTCGCATTCAATCCACAACTGCTTGTATTTTTGAGTTTCATCGAGATTATTATAACTTTCTCTTCGAGTGGAATCACGATCATTTGGATCATTCGTGTTAGTTATTATACTAGAGCTCGAACTCTCGTTCTCAGTACTATTTCTGCCTTTACCACAAATGTAACTATAAAAATAACTGTCATTATATTTGTCACTATCATCTAAAATGTAACTATCAATACAAATTTGAGAACGAAGATAACTCTCAATCCAACTATTAATGTTATTATTCCAACTAAATTGAATATCGTACATGTAATGATGATCATTACTCTTAGAAACATTATTCAGATATATCGAATTGTTATAACTAGAAAAAAAACTTTCTGGTTCACTTAGAAAAGAATGATCGTTGTCAATCTCCATTTTTTTTTTTTCAATATTTAAATATATCGAATAACTTTTACTCTTCCTATCCCTAACTAAAAAAAATTTATCAGATAGGAAATTCCATATGTTCCTAACATCTACTAAATAATCAAAATAACTGTAACTAGAATTGTCATTATCATTCCAACTATGAATTTTTTTATCTATATCAGTCAAAATTTGGAGGTCTTCGTTTCTATTAGTATTTTCAATAGAACCAAAACTATCTTTTGATTTACTTAATCCACACCTGTATTCTAACTTCCTATTAAACAACATAGAATTGAACAACCATTTTTCCATAAAGTTTTTTCCTTTATTTACATGAAAATATAATAAATGAATAGTCATTGATTTAATCGATACATAAAAATGTATCTTTTTTACTACTAGGTTTTTCTGCTATATAACTGAACAATTTAAAAAGTTTTATAAAGTAAAAAGAAGTCTAAAAAAAAATAATCAAATTAACTCGATAAAATTAACTTGATATTGTATAAACAATTTTTTCTACTTTATTTTGATAATTTCTAAAATAGAAAAAAAAATGAGAATTTCTTAATATATATATATATATATATTTCTATTTTATTAATTATCCACAATGATTTAAAAGGATTAAAAAAAGAATTCAAAAAAAGGAATCTTTATTCTGATATAGAATTTGTATTTAAATATGATATTAAAATATGATATATATATATATATATTGGATATTCTTTGGGACGGAAGGATTCGAACCTCCGAATAACGGGACCAAAACCCGTTGCCTTACCGCTTGGCCACGCCCCATTTTCGATTTGATACTAATAAACACTATTATTGGTATTGGTTGTTCGTCAATTCCAGTTCAAAAATTTCTAAAACAAAAAAATAGTTGCTAGGATTTTGATATTCGTAGATATACAATAAAACTAAATTTATTGATCATTGCATAGAATTAAATTAAGATATTGTATGAAAATAGAATTTCTTTTTTATTTCAGAACAATAAAAATACAAAAAAAAATTGAACTGAATAAGTTCAAATCAAAGAAGGTTTTTTTTTTTTGGGGGGGGGGTAATCTTCTTATTTGATTGATTTTTTGAGTTTTACTCTCATTAATTCATATTAATTATAAATATTAATTAATATGAATTATAAATATTTATTTAATATTAATATTTAAGTTAAGTTATTTTTTTTTATACATATTATTCTATCTATTTATACATATTATTATATATATAATAAATAATATATATATATAATAAATAAGAAAATATAAAAAATACAATAAAAATGAAAATTGATTTTCTTAAAGAACAAAATATTTGTTATGCTTAATATCTTTAGTTTGGTCTGTATTTGTAGTCACTCTGTCCTTTATTCAAGTAGTTTTTTTTCGGCGAAATTACCCGAAGCCTATGCTTTTTTGAATCCAATTGTGGATATTATGCCAGTAATACCCTTACTCTTTTTTCTCTTAGCTTTTGTTTGGCAAGCTGCTGTAAGTTTTCGATGAGATCTTTAATTTGAATAATGTGCTAAAAAGATTCAGAATTTATTCGATTTATTCGAAAACGAAAATTCGCAAATTTTAACAATTTATAAGATCAGATAAGTCTTTTACAGTGTGAATTCTCAATTCCAATATTGACATTTTTGGATATATACGAAAAATCCGGACCGTCTCATCATTTACGTTTTTTTTTTTCCATTGAGAAATCCTATAATCCTATTATTCGATTTGAGCCCACCATCAATATAATACCTAGATTACGGATATGAAAGAAAATTATTGGTAATTTTTGATAATGGTAATAAAAGGCTCGACTCTTACTACAAATTTGATTTATTTCCAATTTTTTTTTTTATTTCCTCGAAATTATTTCATTTTTTCTTAAAAACTGAATATCTAAAGAAACAAAATGTGTCTAATATACGAGAATCTATTCTCTTTTTTGTCATTTTAAAAAATTATCTTGGAGATTTTATAATGCTTACTCTAAAACTATTTGTCTACACGGTAGTGATATTCTTTGTTTCCCTTTTCATCTTCGGATTCCTATCTAACGATCCAGGACGTAATCCAGGACGTGAAGAATAAAAAATGTAGTTTATGTTTTCCTTGCTTGTGCCGAATTTTGAAATATTTTAGTATTTTATCTATTTTACATCTTTAACTAGTAAGTTAAAAAATCAAACAAATAAGGAAAACAAGCAAAAGCAGCTTTATAAGATAAGTTCAAAAGTAAAAAAAAAACCAAATCATCAATGGAAACGGAAAGAGAGGGATTCGAACCCTCGGTACAATAATTCGTACAACGGATTAGCAATCCGACGCTTTAGTCCACTCAGCCATCTCTCCCAAATAAAAAAAAATGACTATGTTTATCTTATATCGTATAAAGAAAAAAAAACAAAAAGTGTGACTTGAAAAAAAAAAAAGAACCTTCTTTATATCTTATTTTATATTTTATCTCTCTCTTTTTTTTTTTCTATTTGATTTCTATTCATTATTATATATATATTCATTATTATATATAATATAATTATATATAATATAATCAAAATAATATATATATATATAAATTATTCTATATATAATAATCCAAAATTAGAATATTTATTGAATTGAATATTTCTTTTATCCATTTTTTAGTTTCTTTTTTTTTTATACAGCCAGAGAGCCCGGCCAGGACCTAGTCGGGCTCCTTTTTATTCCTGTGAATATTTGATAACAATGATTTTTTTGAATATATTGATTATTCCTGTGAATATTTGATAACAATGATTTTTTTGAATATATTGAATATATTGGATTTGAAAAAAAAAACTTGTAATTAAATCAAACAAAAATCCAAAAATATTTTTGATTTCTATGATATATAACCAAAAAAAATAATAGATATATAACCAAAATAATATAAGATCCAAATACAATTTTTTTTTATTCTTCCTTTCTTTTTTCTGGTAACATATATATATATATAATGTAATGTAATTATGAATTCTTGCACAATGCAAATGCATTTTTATGTTATCAATTTATAAATTAAGTAGTTTTGTCGAGATGTATTTGTCAAAAAAATACCTTCAGCAAAAAAAAATCCAAAAATGAAATTCACGTCCTTTTCTTATTTTCATTTCATTAGGGGACTCCCTTAGAAAAGATGTTAACACTCTAATTATAATATTATTCTAATTCTCATAATATCATACTCCTAATTCGTAATTATGCACGATTACTTTGTTCGACAGAAGATCCGTTTCTATACAATAATTATATTGAAGCGGGTATAGTTTAGTGGTAAAAGTGTGATTCGTTCTATGGACCCCTTAATAGTTAAGGGATCCCCCGTTTGATTAATATCTCGATCAAAAACTTTATTTCTTACTTAAAGGGATTTAATCCTTTATACCTCTCAATGAACGATTTGCGGTATAATACATATATTATCGTAATTAGTATACAAGAAGAATCAATTCTAAATTGCCAATTTGAGTTCTAAAATTATGAAACATAAGTTTTTTGAATTGGATCAATAATCCCAATTTTTTGAGTATGAGTAAAGGATCCATGGAGAAAGATATAGAAAGTTGATTTCTAATCGTAACTAAATCTTCCATTTTTTTTTGTATAGAAGAGATTGAAGCAAAATAGCTATTAAACGATTCTTTTAGTTTACTAGAGACATCGACATATTTTTTTTAGCTCGACGGAAATTTTATTCTTTTCCTAAAGATTCTCTTAAAAAGAAATAGAGAACGAAATAACTAGAAAAAAAAACACAGATTGTTATAATACTCCTCTCCTATAGGGATCATCTAAAAAGAGCAAGGTGTTTTTAATGTATTCATACAAAACAAAAAAGGCTGACATAGATGTTATGGGTCAATTTTTTATGTTCATGTCTTCTATCTCTTAATCATAAAGGAGCCGAATGAAACAAAAGTTTCATGTTCGGTTTTGAATTAGAGACGTTAAATCGAAATGATGAATCAACGTCGACTATAACCCTTAGCCTTCCAAGCTAACGATGCGGGTTCGATTCCCGCTACCCGCTTATATCCTATCTCTCTATCTCTCTATTTATTCTATTCAAATCTATCTTTTTCTACTTTCTATTATAGAGTGAATCGAAATTTATTAGTTAATTTTTTTGATTATAATTATTCATTTTTATTTATTAATTTAGTTTTTTAGTTATTTATATTCAATTGAATTTGATTTTTTATTCTATATCTAATTTTTTATTCTATATCTATATATATATATATATATATGATTTATTCTATATCTATTTTATTCTATATCTATATAGAATAAAAAATGATTTTTTGTTTAACTTATTAACTAAAGTTTAGTTAATAAGTTAAACAAAAAAGAGAAGCGTCCATTGTCTAATGGATAGGACAGAGGTCTTCTAAACCTTAGGTATAGGTTCAAATCCTATTGGACGCAAATAATTTGCGTGTAATTATTTGCATATACATATTCCCATTTTATTTCTCTATTTTGAAAAATATCTTGAATGATTTGAAATTGAGCAAGAATCATTAAAACAAAACTTTTTTTAGAATTCTAATTTACTTATATAGAATTCTAATTTACTTATATATATATATATATCTTATATATATATATCTTATATATATATATCTTATATATATATATCTTATATACTTATATACAAAATTTATATACAAAATTGATGCCCTGTCCTTCTATTTTTGAATTTTTTTTTAGAATCTTAAATAATCATGAATTTCTTATTATTATTTATTCTATTTAAAATTATTATTTATTCTATTTAAAAGAAAAAAATATTTAATAATTCTAAAATTCTAAAGATTTTAAAGATAAATTATAAAGTTATTAAATTATTAATCAATTTTTTTCTACTTGTTCCTGGACTAAAAAGAGTTCCATTTGTTCCTGAATAGCTTCCTTCAAAAGGATTTCTGCTTCCCCAGTGAATGTCTTGGTAGAAGATATGATTTCTTTGAATTGAGGTTTATTCGTTTTTAAGTAAGCACGTAACTCAACAAGAAATTTCCTTACC